AATTTGCAATATTATAATAATGTAAATAAACACTTTTAAAACAACAAAATGAACAAGTCGAGGTCCTCCTGTTTCCGGGGGGTTTTCAGGAATAATAGCGATCTCAGGAGTTCAGGGGGGTAGGGGGGTTTTAACGCGAAAAAGCCGAGAAGGGGCACTATGGGAAATTCTAGGAGTTAAAATCATGATTTATGCTCTTGAAATCAGTTATGCAATTCATCTGTAAATGACTTTATATAGATACATTTTCTTTTTCTTCTTCAAACTAAATGCTCAGCCTTGTTATTTTTTTGAGCTTGCACTGTGAAATGCAAGAGGAAAGGAAAAAGAAAAAAGGAACCCTCTGTCCTATGGAAAGAACGCTCGGCTTGGTGGGTAACGAGGAGTATGCTCTCCACCATTAACTTATGTCAGCGTCGATGAAAGTGTGAGGAATAATATCAATCAATGGCCCTGAAGTAGGAACCAAATGCCAGGAATAATTCACTAAGTGTGACCCCCACGATAATTGTCCCTCACCTTCAATAACCGTTAGTCTTAAGAAATCAACTGATGGTAGGCTCTTACTACATTAAAATTTGGTTCTTGACGAGATGTTGAATCTTGGTATAACTTGACTTATGAATAGTGTGTTCGGTCTTAAGTTTCTTCCAATTTAATTGAATTTAAAAGTAAATTAATAATAATATGTTTTAAGTATATCTTAGGGTTATGTACTAAACAGAAATGGTTAATATCGTTTAATGGTGATTATACATATATATGCATATATGCATATATGCATATATATATACATATATATAAAATTGGCGGAGCCCGGCAAAGAATAGTTTAGCTTAAGAATCCTAGCTTTGGGAGTTAGGGGCGGGGGTTAAAATCCCCCTTCTTTGAAAGCAGTAGGAGGGATTTTAACCTTCGATGTCCGGCTTACAAGACCGGTGCTTTAAACACTGAGCTACTAATGCATTGTCATTCAAGAATCTTGTTTTCAACTCAGCCTAACGTGGGTGTTAAGACTAGGAAGAGGAAGAAGTAGAGGAAGGATGCGACTTGTCCAATAATAACAAAAGGGTGTTCGACACATATTCATACAATTCAAGTTAAGATAGCGACATCTGCGATAAGAAGCCAAAATAAGAATTGTGTTACGGGGCGGAATGTGAGGCTTCGTTGTTTGGATGTATGAAGAATTGGAACTACAATTAGGACGAGGATAGAAAAGAGAAGTGCTAGAACGCCTCCTAGCTTGTTAGGGATTGACCGTAGAATGGCGTATGCGAAGAGGAAATATCACTCAGGCTTAATGTGTGCTGGGGTAACAAGAGGGTTGGCAGGGGTAAAATTATCGGGGTCTCCGAGGAGATTTGGGGAGAAAAGTGCAAGGGAGATGAGGGCAATCAGAAGAGCTGCGAATCCTAGAAGGTCTTTGTAAGAAAAATAGGGATGAAAAGAGATTTTGTCTGCGTCAGAATTTAACCCTGTGGGGTTATTAGAGCCTGTCTCGTGAAGAAAAATAAGATGGACTAGGGTGGCAGCAGCAATAACAAAGGGAAACAGAAAATGGAAGGCAAAAAATCGTGTGAGGGTTGCGTTGTCTACTGAGAATCCGCCTCAAATTCATTGAACAAGGGCATTGCCAATATAAGGGACAGCTGAGAGAAGGTTTGTAATGACGGTTGCACCTCAGAAGGATATTTGGCCTCAAGGAAGAACGTAGCCCACGAACGCGGTTATTATTACTAGAAGTAAAAGAACTACGCCTACAGTTCAAGTTTCCTTATTAAGGTAGGAGCCGTAGTATAAGCCACGTCCGATGTGTATGTAAATGCAAATAAAGAAAAATGAGGCACCGTTTGCATGTATATTGCGAATTAATCATCCGTAGTTTACGTCCCGGCAGATGTGAGCAACAGAAGAGAAGGCAGTTGCGATATCAGCGGTGTAGTGTATAGCAAGAAATAAACCTGTTAAGATTTGGGCGATTAAACATAGGCCTAGTAAGGAGCCAAAGTTTCATCATACTGAGATGTTGATGGGGGTAGGTAAATCAACTAGTGAGTCGTTTGCAATTTTTAGGAGGGGGTGTGTTTTCCGAAGATTGGCCATTAATAGTTCCTGTAGTTGAATACAACGGTGGTTTTTCAAGCCATTGGTCCTGGTTAGAGTCCTGGCAGGAATTATGGTTTATGTTATATTTTTATTTTTGTTTGGCTTAGTTTTAGGGTTGGCGGCAGTTGCTTCTAATCCTTCCCCATATTTTGCGGCCTTAGGTCTAGTAGTAGTTGCGGGGATGGGGTGTGGTGTTTTAGTTGGGCACGGGGGTTCATTTCTATCTTTAGTGTTGTTTCTTATTTATTTGGGGGGAATGCTAGTAGTGTTTGCATATTCGGCAGCGTTGGCTGCTGAGCCGTATCCTGAGACTTGGGGAAGTTGACCAGTGCTTGGTGTAATGTTGGTATATCTAGGGGTTGCTGTCGTTACAGCAGGAGGTTTTTGAGGTGGGTGATACGAAGGTTCTTGAGTATCAGCAGATGAATATAGTGAATTTACCATATTTCGGGGGGATACGGGGGGAGTTGCCTTAATATATTCTACGGGGGGAGGGCTGTTAGTCATAAGTGCATGGGTCCTTTTATTGACGTTATTTGTGGTTCTAGAACTTACTCGAGGTTTAAGTCGAGGGGCGTTGCGGGCTGTTTAGTAAGAAAAGAAGAGTACTGAAAAGGCAAAGGTAAAGAAGAATAGGGAGAGGTAAGTTTTGATTATCCCTTGCTGAATGTCATTAGTTATAGTCACGAGGGGTAAGTTAAGGGAGGTAATTGCTTTAGGGCCTGTTTTTTCTATCCAGGTTTGGTCAAGCATTTGACTGGCAATTGTTTGGCCTAAAAATAAGTTAAATTTAGGGGCTAAACGATGAATGATCGAAGGGTAAAACCCCAGTATGTTTGAGAAGTGATGGGGGAGTAGGGCGGGTTTAGTTTTTAGTTGTTTGTTTGTTAATGAGGCTAGCTCTAGGGCGGTGAGTAGGCCAATGATAGTCACAACCAAGGCAGCTATTTTTAAGAGGAAGGGTATAGATATTACAGGGGTTTTTAGGGGGGTGATGTTAGAGGTAATGAGGAGGCCAGCAATGATACTTCCTCAGGCAAGTCGTTTAATTGGGTTTATTACAGCGGGGTTGTTTTCATTAATGGGTGAAAGTGAATTAAATCGGGGGTGGCCCATGGATACGAAGAAAATCATACGTAAGCTATAAATAGCAGTAAAGGAAGTAGCTAGGAGGGTAAGGATGAGGGCTCAGGCGTTTAGGTAGGATGTGTTAAGTGCTTCAATAATGGCATCTTTAGAGAAAAAGCCTGCAAGGAAGGGGGTTCCAGTGAGGGCCAAGCTGCCGATGGTTAGACAGGAGGAGGTAAAAGGCGTGAGGTGGTGTATTCCGCCTATTTTACGGATATCTTGTTCGTCATTCAAGCTATGAATAATCGAGCCGGAGCAGAGGAATAGTATTGCTTTAAAGAATGCATGGGTACAAATGTGTAGGAAGGCGAGCTGAGGTTGGTTAAGGCCAATAGTTACTATTATTAGGCCAAGTTGGCTTGATGTTGAGAAGGCAACAATTTTTTTAATATCATTTTGTGTGAGAGCGCAGGTGGCAGTAAATAAAGTGGTGAGGGCCCCTAGGCAGAGGCATGTAGTAAGAGCTGTTTGGTTGTTTTCTATTATAGGACTTAAGCGAATAAGAAGAAAGATTCCTGCTACTACTATTGTGCTTGAATGTAGTAGGGCAGAGACCGGTGTTGGACCTTCCATGGCCGAAGGGAGCCATGGATGAAGACCGAATTGGGCTGATTTACCAGTGGCGGCCAGGATTAGACCCAGAAGTGGAAATGTAAGGTCAAGGTCTTTAGAGATAGCAAATACTTGTTGTATTTCTCATGAATTAAGATTAGTTGCGACTCATGCTATTGAAAAAATGAGACCAATATCTCCCACTCGATTGTACAAGACTGCTTGAAGAGCTGCAGTGTTTGCGTCTGCTCGGCCGTATCATCAGCCGATTAGGAGGAAGGATATGATGCCGACACCTTCTCATCCAATGAATAGTTGAAATAGGTTGTTTGCTGTTACAAGAACAATTATTGCGATAAGGAACACTAACAGGTATTTAAAGAAACGGTTTATGTAAGGGTCTGAGTGTATATATCATGAAGCGAATTCTAGGATGGATCATGTAACATAAAGGGCGATGGGGATGAAGATAATAGAATAAATATCAAATTTAAGACTGATGTTAATGTCAAAGATGAGAGTATTTATTCAATTTCAGTTAGTGATAATTGTCTCAGCCCCCTCATCTAAAAATAAGGCGAGAGGGAGAAGACTAGCAAAGAAGGCTAGTTTGACTGCTGTTTTTACTTTGGTTAGGGCTCAGTCACTTTGCGAGGGGGTAGGGGAAAAAGAAGTCAAAATTGGGTGCGCTAGAAAAAAGAAAATGGCAATTAATGACGATGTTATTGCTACCGATGTGTGGGGCATAGCTGCTACTTGGATTTGCACCAAGAGTTTTTGGTTCCTAAGACCAACGGATGAGCTGTTATCCTTTAGGAGCTTATGGTCGAGTGAGTCCTGGAGTTCAACCAGGAGGGTAAAAATTAGCAGTTTTTATTGCTAGCAAGCCTCTCTCGGTGGATAAGGGGGGTTTAACCCCTGTCTTTAGAATCACAATCTAATATTTTGGTTAAACTATATCTACAAGCAGTTCAGCCCCAGATTAGTTCGGGCTTAAGTACTAGAAGTAGTAGGGGTAAGAGGTGGAGGGTTAGCAGGAGATGTTCTCGGGAGTGTGTCGGATCAATGGCAATAATGTGAGTAGGGAGAGGCCCACGTTGAGTTATTAAAAATATATAAAGGGAATATCCGGCAGTAATTAAAGTGCCGGTGCCAGTTAGTGCCAGGGTCCATCAGGATCAGTTGAAAAGAGAGGAAATAATTATGATTTCGCCTATTAGATTGGGAAGGGGTGGTAGGGCAAGGTTTGCGAGGCTAGCAATAAACCATCAGGCTGTTATTAGGGGAAGGGCTATTTGAAGGCCTCGGGCTAAAATTATTGTTCGGCTGTGGGTGCGTTCATAGTTGGTGTTAGCTAAACAGAAGAGAGCGGAAGATGTAAGACCATGGGCGATCATAAGAATAAGGGCCCCGGTGAAACCTCAGGGAGTTTGGATTAGAATTCCGGCAGCAACTAGGCCCATGTGGCTTACAGAGGAGTAAGCAATAAGTGATTTTAGATCTGTCTGGCGGAGGCAAATAGAGCCTGTTATAATTACGCCTCATAGGGCAAAGATAATAAATGGATAGCTTAGTTCTTTAGTTAAGGGTTCTAGTACAATTATTATTCGTATTATGCCATATCCCCCCAGTTTAAGTAGGACTGCTGCAAGGATTATGGAGCCGGCAATAGGGGCTTCAACATGGGCTTTAGGCAGTCACAGATGAACACCGTAGAGTGGTATTTTTACTAGAAATGCTAGTAAGCAGCCTGCTCATCAGAATTTATCTGCGTAAGAGGTCATTTCTATGGGGGCGGCATATTGAAGGGTTAGTAGAGAAAGGGTTCCTGTACTGTCTTGAAGTAAGAGGAGGGCGACTAGTAGGGGGAGAGAGCCAGCGAGGGTATAGAATAGAAAGTAGGTACCTGCATTTAGGCGTTCTGTTTGGTTTCCTCAGCGAGTAATAATTACAAGGGTGGGGATAAGGGTGGCTTCAAATATCACGTAAAATATTAGGACTTCCGTGGCGCTGAAGGCCAGAATAAGAAAGATTTGAAGGGATGTGAGGAGGGAGATATATATTCGTTGGCGGTTCAGGGGCTCTGTCGATGTGTGGTTTTGGCTTGCAAGAATTATTAGGGGTAAAAGCCAGCAGGTAAGGGCTAGTAGAGGGGTTGATAAAGGATCTGTGGCTATGCAGAGATTCAAGAAGGATCACCCGGTCTCTGAGGGGGCTTTTAGTCAGCTTAGGCTAAAGAGGGCAATAATTAGGCTGTAGATTAGGGTTGTGGATCAGAGTCGTTTAGGAGGAGAAGCCCAGGCAACTGGAATTAGCATTATTGTTGGGACAAGAATTTTTAGCATTGTAGGAGATTAAGGCTTTGTAGGCGGTCAGTCCCATGTGTGCGGGCGGTAGCAACTAGCAAGGCTAACCCAGCACTTGCCTCACAGGCTGAGAAAGCTAGTAAAAGTATTGGGGCAGCTGAAAAGTTAGTAGAGTCTAGTTGTAAGGTCCACAGGGAGAGGGCAATAAATAAGGATAATATTATTCCCTCTAAGCATAAAAGAGCTGATAAGAGGTGGGTTCGGTGGAATGCTAGTCCTGCTAGGCCAAGTATGAAGGTTGACGAGAAGGCAAAGTGAGTGGGGGTCATTAAACAGTTATGGACTTTAACCATAAGTTTTTGAGCCGAAATCAAAGGTTTTTATTAAACTAAATGTCTATTCAGCTCACTCAAGCCCGCCTTGCATTCATTCATAGATCAGGCCAAGAGTGAGAAGAAGAAGAACAGTGAAGGCTCATAGGAAGGTGGTTAGGGGTGAGACTAGTTGATCCCCCCAAGGGAGTGGGAGGAGAAGGGCAATTTCTAAATCAAAGAGAAGAAACAGAATTGCGACAAGGAAGAACCGGAGAGAGAAGGGGAGGCGGGCTGATCCTAGGGGGTCAAAGCCGCATTCGTAGGGGGAGAGTTTTTCGTGGTCAGGTGTTATTTGGGGGAGTCAAAATGAAACGATGGCCAGAATAATTGTCAATACAACAGAAATAAGGATTACTGTGGTGACTAAATTCATTATCTTTCCTTGGGGTTTAACCAAGACTGAGTGATTGGAAGTCACTTGTACTAGCTTTAATACTAGAAAGACTATGAACCTCATCAATAGATGGAGACATCCAAGAATAGTCATACAACATCTACAAAATGTCAGTATCAAGCTGCTGCTTCAAATCCAAAATGGTGTTCAGCTGTAAAATGGTATTGGGCTTGTCGTAATAGACAGATAGCAAGGAAGGAGGAGCCAATAATAACGTGCAGGCCATGGAAGCCAGTTGCCACGAAGAAAGTTGCTCCATAGACACCGTCTGCAATGGTAAAGGGGGCTTCATAATATTCTATGGCTTGAAGGAAAGTAAAGTAGAAGCCTAGAAGAATGGTTAAAACCAGTGATTGAATTGCTTGCTTTCGTTCTCCTTCTATAATACTATGGTGGGCCCAAGTCACTGTCACTCCTGAGGCAAGCAGGACTGCCGTGTTTAGGAGGGGGACTTCAAAGGGGTCGAGAGCAAAAATACCTGTTGGGGGTCAGCAGCCTCCTAATTCAGGGGTGGGGGCTAGGCTGGCATGGTAGAATGCTCAAAAGAACCCGAGGAAGAAGAAAACTTCAGAAGTGATAAAGAGGACTATGCCGTAACGGAGACCTTTTTGGACAGGAGGTGTATGGTGGCCTTGAAAGGTTCCTTCTCGGATGATGTCACGTCATCATTGGATTATGGTAAGTAGAAGAAGAGTTAGACCTAGGGTTATTAGAATTGTTGAATGAAAATGTATCCAAACTGCTAAGCCGGAGGTCATTAGGAGAGCAGCAACCGCGCCTGTGAGTGGTCAGGGGCTAGGGTCTACTATGTGGTATGCATGTGCTTGATGGGCCATTAGACGTTTTCTTGTAGGTAGAGACTTAGAAGAAGAACAAAGACGTAAGCCTGAATTATTGCTACCGCGACTTCTAAAAGTGTTAAGAGGAGAAGAACGGTAGCTGTTAGGATTGCAACGGTTGGTATTATTGGGGCCAAAACAAAGGCGGCAGTGGCAATTAGTTGAATTAAAAGGTGCCCAGCTGTGAGATTGGCGGTTAGTCGGACACCAAGGGCGAGAGGTCGAATAAAAAGGCTAATTGTTTCGATGATAATCAGAACAGGGATTAAAAGTGTGGGGGTCCCTTCTGGGAGGAGGTGTCCTAAGGCATGTGTCGGTTGGTTTCGTATTCCAATAATAACGGTAGCGAGTCATAAAGGCACAGCGAAGGCTATGTTTAAGGAGAGTTGTGTAGTGGGAGTAAAGGTGTAGGGGAGGAGCCCGAGCATATTAAGGGTAATTAGAAAAAGTATAAGAGAAGTTAAGAGAGTAGCTCATTTGTGCCCGCCTAAGTTAACAGGAAGAAATATCTGTTGAGTAAAGCGATTAATAAATCAGCCCTGTAGAGTTAATAGGCGGTTGTTAAGTCAGCGAGGGGTGGGTTTGGGGTAAAGAATTCATGGGAGGCTTAGGGCGAGGGCCATTAAGGGAATTCCAAGGTATACGGGGCTCATAAATTGGTCAAAAAAGCTTAGTGTCATGGTCAGTTTCAGGGCTCTGTTTTAGATTTTTCTGTACTTTGAGCGGAAGGCTCATTTGGGAAAATATTCGCAAGAATCTTTGGGGGGATTACAGCGGCAAAAATTAGTCAAGAGAAGGCTAAAATAACAAATCAAGGGGTGGGGTTGAGTTGTGGCATTTCGCTAGGGGTGGTTGGGAGCCCCCAATCTTTAGCTTAAAAGGCTAACGCTAGGCCCTATTTAGCTTCTTAGCGAGGCGTCTTCAATTATTAGAGATGATCAGACTTCAAAGTGTTCTAGAGGAACAGCTTCTACTACGATAGGTATAAAACTATGATTTGCTCCGCAGATTTCTGAACATTGCCCGAAGTACACCCCCGGTCGGGAGACTATAAAGGATGTCTGATTTAGGCGGCCGGGGATTGCATCTATTTTTACACCGAGGGAGGGGATAGCTCAAGAATGAAGGACATCTTCAGCAGACACAAGTACGCGAATGGGGGATTCAACTGGAATAACTATTCGGTGGTCAGCTTCAAGAAGCCGAAATTGTCCTGGGGTTAGATCTTGTGTGGGGATTATGTATGAATCAAAGCCAAGGTCCACGTAGTCCGTGTACTCGTAGCTTCAATATCATTGGTGTCCTATAGCTTTGATTGTTAGGTGTGGGTCGTTAACCTCATCTATGAGATAAAGGATTCGGAGTGAAGGAAGGGCGATGAGAATAAGAACAATTGCTGGCAGGAGTGTCCAAATAATTTCGATCTCTTGGGAATCAAGAAGAAGTTTGTTAGTAAATGTTGTAGTTACTATAGCTGTGATAATATAAAGCACGAAGGCGCTAATAAGAAACACAATCATAAGACCATGGTCGTGAAAATGGAGAAGTTCTTCTATTACGGGTGAAGCTGCATCTTGGAATCCTAGTTGGGAGGGATGGGCCATTAATTAGACAAGATACGCGGGGGTTTAACCCACAATTCTGCCTTGACAAGGCAGTGTAATAGCTAAATTTTACTAGTGTCTTATAAAGAAAGTGACAGAGTGGTTATGTGGTTGGCTTGAAACCAATATATGGGGGTTCAACTCCTCCCTTTCTCGTTAGTGGGTTTTAGCAGGAATGGCTTCAAATTGTACGTATTCCAGTCAAGGTTCTTGAATCTGAACGAAGGCGGGTTCTTCAAAGGTGTGGTAAGGGGGAGGGCATCCATATAATCATTCGACATTTGTTGTAGCAAGGTCTACTGATAAGACCTCACGTTTGGCGGTGAAAGCTTCTCAAATAATAAAAAGGAATAGAACTACGGCTACGAGGGAAATAAGGGAGCCGATTGAGGAAAGAGTATTCCATAGGGCATAAGCATCTGGGTAGTCAGAGTACCGGCGAGGTATCCCTGCTAACCCTAGGAAATGCTGGGGAAAAAATGTTAGGTTTACTCCCGCAAACATAATTGTGAAGTGAATCTTTGTTCATGTGTCATGAAGGGAGTACCCTGAGAATAGTGGGAATCAGTGGACGAAGCCACCAACGATGGCAAATACAGCGCCTATTGATAGTACATAGTGAAAGTGAGCTACTACGTAGTATGTGTCATGAAGGATGATGTCTAAGGAGGAGTTGGCCAAGATAATTCCGGTTAGGCCCCCTACAGTAAACAGGAAGATAAAGCCGAGGGCTCAAAGAAGGGGGGTTTCTCATTTGATTGCACCTCCGTGGAGGGTGGCTAGTCAACTAAAGACTTTTACACCAGTTGGGATTGCGATGATTATGGTCGCAGATGTAAAATATGCTCGTGTGTCTACGTCCATCCCAACTGTAAACATGTGGTGAGCTCAGACAATAAAGCCTAGGAGGCCGATGGCTATTATTGCTCAGGCTATGCCTATGTAACCAAAAGGTTCTTTTTTCCCCGAGTAGTAAGCTACAATATGAGAAACTATACCAAACCCTGGTAAAATGAGAATATACACCTCAGGATGGCCAAAGAACCAGAATAAATGTTGGTAAAGAATGGGGTCTCCCCCACCTGCAGGGTCAAAGAAGGTAGTATTTAGGTTTCGGTCAGTTAGTAGCATGGTGATGCCAGCGGCAAGAACTGGCAGAGAAAGAAGCAGGAGGACGGCTGTGATCAGGACGGACCAGACAAACAGGGGTATTTGGTATTGTGAGACAGTTGGGGGTTTTATATTAAAAATAGTTGTAATAAAGTTGATTGCGCCTAAAATCGAGGAGATTCCTGCAAGATGGAGGGAGAAGATAGTTAAGTCTACGGAAGCCCCTGCATGAGCGAGATTGCCTGAAAGAGGCGGGTATACAGTTCATCCGGTTCCGGCGCCAGCTTCTACTCCGGAAGATGCTAGAAGAAGCAGAAACGATGGGGGAAGCAGTCAGAAACTCATGTTGTTTATTCGGGGGAAGGCCATATCGGGGGCACCAATTATTAGTGGGACGAGCCAGTTCCCAAAGCCGCCGATTATGACGGGTATTACTATAAAGAAGATTATTACGAAGGCGTGGGCTGTTACAATTACATTGTAAATCTGGTCATCTCCGAGGAGGGCGCCTGGTTGGCTTAGTTCTGCCCGGATTAGTAGACTGAGGCCAGTGCCCACTATTCCGGCTCAAGCACCAAATACTAGATAGAGGGTGCCGATGTCTTTGTGATTGGTCGAGAAAAATCAACGTGTGATTGCCACAGGTAGGATGGCTGAGTCAAGCGGTGGATTGTAGCTCCATAGACAGAGGTTTAAGTCCTCTTCTTATCAAGCTCCGAGGTGTATTTACATATTAGATTGCAAATCTTAAGAAGCAGGCTAGTTCCCTGCCGGGGCTTTCCCCGCCTTCTACTAGAAGGCAGGCGGGGAAAGTAGATGAATGCTCGCTGGTTTGGGCGCTTAGCTGTTAACTAAGAGTTTGTAGGATCGAGGCCTGCTTATCTAGATAAGGCTTTAGCTTAATTAAAGTGTCTGTGTTGCATGCAGAAGATGTGAGTTAATGTCTTGCAAGCCTTATCAGGGATTGGGAGATTTTCACTCCCGTTTAGGGCTTTGAAGGCCCTTGGTTTCATGTTATCCTAAATCCCTTAGAAGGTAGTAAGGGCTAAAATGGCGGGCATAAGAGGGAGAAGGGCAACTGTTACAGTTGTAGTAGCAGCAAGGGGAAGGATCAGTTGGGTGGTGGGGAGCCGCCAGGGGGTTGTTCCGCTAAGATTATTGGGTGAGATGGTTAGGGTTATTGCGTAGGATAGACGAAGATAAAAGTATAGGCTTAAAAGGGCAGTAAGGGCGGCTAATGTGGCCGTGGGGCCTAGGTTTTGGGTTGCTAGCTCTTGTAAAATTATCCATTTTGGTATGAAGCCGGTGAGGGGAGGGAGGCCGCCTAGAGATAGCAGAATAATAGGGACAAGAGCAGTAAGGGTCGGGGCTTTCGCCCAGGAAGAGGCAAGAGTATTCATGTTGGTTGAGTTATTTAGTTTAAAAACCATAAAAGTCGAAAATGTTATGATAATATAGGTGAGAAGTGTTAAGAGTGTAAGGGAGGGCGAAAATTGAAGGATAAGTATTATTCAGCCAAGGTGTGCGATTGAGGAATAGGCAAGGATTTTTCGTAGCTGTGTTTGGTTTAATCCCCCCCAGCCACCTACTAGGGTGGATGTTAGACCAAGAAGAATCAGGATTGTGGAGTTAGTCGGTTGAATTTGTAGAAGAAGGATAAATGGTGCAAGTTTTTGTCAAGTTGAGAGAATCAAGCCTGTGGTTAGGTCTAGTCCTTGGAGAACTTCAGGAAGTCAGGCGTGTATGGGGGCGATGCCAATTTTGAGGGCGAGAGCAAGGGTAATTATGGTGACAGGGAGGGGGTGGGAGGTTTGGAGAATATCTCATTGTCCTGTAAGTCAGGCGTTTGTGGTGCTAGCGAATATAACTATAGCTGCAGCTGCAGCTTGTGTTAAAAAGTATTTAGTTGTGGCTTCAACTGCTCGGGGGTGGTGGTGTTGAGCTATGAGGGGAACAATAGCAAGGGTATTAATTTCAAGGCCTATTCATGCAAGGAGTCAGTGTGAACTTGCAAATGTGATGGTTGTGCCTAAGCCTAAGCCGAATAGTAGAATGGCTAAGATGTAGGGATTCATCAGTAAAGGAAGGAGTTTAACCAACATGTTTGGGGTATGGGCCCAAAAGCTTATTTAGCTGACTGTACTAGAAGGTGGTGTAGTGGAAGCACTAAGAGTTTTGATCTCCTTAAGGTAGGGTTCGAATCCCTTCTTTCTAAGGAGATGGAGGGGCTTTAACCCTCATTATTCACTCTATCAAAGTGGCCCTTTGATTCAGGCACACCTCCGCCTCTATATTTGTGGTGGAAGGCCAGTGAATGCAATAGGGAGGGCTAGGTGTAAGATGACTAGGGCGAGTGTGAGGGGAAGAAAGTTCTTTCAGATCAAATGTATAAGTTGATCATAACGAAAGCGGGGGTAGGAGGCTCGAACTCATAAGAAAAGGGCCGAGAGAAGAGCTGCTTTAGTTATTAGGTTGATGGCGGTAAATTCAGGAAAGATGTGAAGAAGGGAGGCTCCTAAAAAAAGAATAGCTGAAAGTGTATTTATTAATAAAATATTAGCGTATTCTGCAAGGAAAAACAATGCAAAAGGACCTCCGGCATATTCCACGTTAAATCCTGAGACTAGTTCTGACTCCCCTTCTGTTAGGTCAAAGGGAGCGCGGTTTGTTTCAGCTAGTGTTGAGGTATATCACATTACTGCTAGTGGTCATGCAGGAAAAATCAGTCAGATACTTTCTTGGGCTACAGCAAAGGTTTGGAGGGTAAATCCACCAGTAAAAATAATAGCGTTTAGCAAGATAAGGCCAAGGCTTACTTCATAAGAGATGGTTTGTGCTACTGCTCGTAGGGCTCCAATTAGTGCATATTTTGAATTTGATGCTCAGCCTGAGCCAAGAATTGAGTAGACTGCTAAGCTAGAAACAGCAAGAATAAATAAGACCCCAAGATTAAGGTCTGCGATTGGGAACGGGATGGGTATGGGGGTTCATAGGGTAAGAGCAAGGGTAAGAGCTATTATGGGGGTCAGTAGAAACAGCACTGGGGAGGAGGTTGAGGGTCGTACAGGTTCTTTTATAAAAAGTTTTAGGCCATCAGCAATAGGTTGAAGGAGGCCATAGGGCCCAACAACGTTAGGTCCCTTACGAAGTTGTATGTATCCTAGAACTTTTCGTTCAACTAGTGTCAGGAGTGCTACAGCTAGAAGAACAAAGATAATAAGGATTAGGGGGTTAAGAACAAAAGAAATAAGTGTAGAGAGCATAGTTAAGGAGAGGACTTGAACCTCTGTAGAAAGAGCTTAGGTCTTTAGCAATAGCCGGGCTCTGCCACCTTAACATGCCGTTATCTTAGGCACAGGGGGTACGCCCCTTTGCCTACTTTAGTTGGTTTCATTAGGTGGGGGTGAGGCTTGCTGAAAGTATAGGCCTCTTCTTTTCGGTCCTTTCGTACTAGAAAAGATCGTGTCATAGATAGAAACTGACCTGGATTACTCCGGTCTGAACTCAGATCACGTAGGACTATTAATCGTTGAACAAACGAACCCTTAATAGCGGCTGCACCATTAGGATGTCCTGATCCAACATCGAGGTCGTAAACCCCTTCGTCGATATGGGCTCTAAGAAGGGATTGCGCTGTTATCCCTAGGGTAACTCGGTCCGTTGATCGGCATTGCCGGATCAAAACTGGTCAGAAGTTCTGTTAGTTAGAGTTGTAGCTCTTAGTTGTAGAAAAAAGTGTTTCTGGTCCACATGGGGGTTTTGTGTTTCCCCGTGGTCGCCCCAACCAAAGACATTAAGGCAGATTCCAATTAGTTTAGTCTCTTAGTGGGAGGGTGTTTAACATGGGCTGTCTTGTGTCTAAAGCTCCATAGGGTCTTCTCGTCTTATGTTAGCATTCCCGCTTCTGCACGGGAAGATCAATTTCATTGACTAGAAAAAGGAGACAGTTAAGCCCTCGTCGTGCCATTCATACAGGTCTTCATTTAAAAGACAAGTGATTGCGCTACCTTTGCACGGTCAAAATGCCGCGGCCGTTAAACTTATAGTCACAGGGCAGGCGGGACCTCTTATTATTAATCTTCAAGAGGCGATGTTTTTGGTAAACAGGCGAGGCTTCAAGTGTTTGCCGAGTTCCTTCTTTTTCTTTTAGTCTTTCCTTAGATGCACACCAGTGTGGGGTTAACGGTAAAACATTGAATAGTTTTCTAGTAGTCTTTTTAGTATTCATTGCCCTCTTTGTTTGGGGCCGTTTAAGATTCGGTGGGGGGTCCGTTCCGAAGTACATGCGTGCTAGGAGAGAGTGTGTACCTCTCTTATTACTCATATTAGCATAGTTGCTCCCATGCAAGCATGGGACAGCCTAGTATAAATAGTGGCTTGAGATGTTCTTATCAGTATTTTTAGGGTATAGCTTATGTTCGAGCTTTAACGCTTTCTATCAGGATGGCTGCTTTTAGGCCCACCAGGACATTTTTCCCTTAAATTTATTATGATCTTTAGCCTACTGTAAAAGTTGTGTCTTTTTTCAAAGGGGCTGTACCCCCGTTGATTAACTCCCTTAACTTCTATCTAGTCTTACGTAGCTGTGGGCATATTTAAGGAAAGAATTTTAGGGGCTGAACTTCTATTCAATTCTTAGGCAACCAGCTATAACTAGGCTCGGTAGGTCTGTCACCTCTACTCAAAGCTCTTCCCACTCTTTTGCCACAGAGACGGGGTTGCCCTATTGTTAGGCTGTCTTGGAGTAGCTCACCTAGATTCGGGGTATCAAACTAAAATGCGTTTTGCTTGAGGGGGACTGGCTAAATCATGATGCAAAAGGTACGAGGGGTTATCTCTGCTTTTTCTGGCTTTACTGGGTTTTTTCATTTCTCTTTCAACGTTCCCTTGCGGTACTTTTTCTATCGCTCCGTGTTCCTTTTCTGTCTCCCATACTTAGGGGGTTAAATGGTTTGTTTTCTAGTTTTAGTGTTTTTAGGTTTATTTATGTGGGTTAGTTGTTTATATTGAGGTGGGCTAGTTGTTAAGTATCAGGGTAACCCGATTTGCATGGGTGACTTCTCAGTGTAAGGGAGGGGCTATTCTATCTTAGCTATACTCTGATTTTTCCAAGTACACCTTCCGGTACACTTACCATGTTACGACTTGCCTCCCCTTCGCCTTTTTAATTAATTACTTATAAAGGTTTAGTGGCTTGGGGAGAGTGACGGGCGGTGTGTGCGCGCTTTAGGGCCAGTTTCAGCGGAACTCTCTATTTTCTGCTTACTGCTAAATCCTCCTTCTAATGTATATTTCAATACATTGTTCGTATTCCCTGTGCTAGGGAATGTAGCCCATTTCTTCCCCTTCCATATGCTACACCTCGACCTGGCGTTTTGGGTTTTACTAATATTGCTTACGATAAGGCCTTCACAGGGTAAGCTGACGACGGCGGTATATAAGCGGTAAGAACAAGGGAGGGTGAGGTTTAACGGGGGTTATCGGTTCTAGAACAGGCTCCTCTAGGTGGATCTTAAGCACCGCCAAGTCCTTTGGGTTTCAAGCTGGTGCTCGTAGTCCCCAGGCGGATGGTTATGTAAGGGGCCATCAAAGTTTAGGGCTGGGCATAGTGGGGTATCTAATCCCAGTTTGTTCCGCAGCTTTCGTGGGGTCAGTAGTATTAAAGCCACTTTCGTAGTAGAACTTCTTACCTTCAGAAACGTATAACAGTCCTGAGGGCGTTCGGCTTTAGTTTATTAGTATCTTAACCACCCTTTACGCCGTTGTCTATCAACTTGGGTCGCTCGTATAACCGCGGTGGCTGGCACGAGTTTTACCGGCCCTCTTAGCTTTAACTAAGTCAAGTTTTCACTTATGGCTTAATGTATATCACTGCTGAATTCCCTTGGGGGTGTGGCTTAGCAAGGTGTTATGGGCTAGGCAGAGCCGTGCCTGATACCAGCTCCTTGTCTCCGGGTAGGAAACTATTAGGGCATTCTCACGGGGATGCGGATACTTGCATGTGTAAATTTAGCTAAAGTTGACAGTAAAGTCAGGACCAAACCTTTGTGCTTACGGGATCTTACTAGGGTCCATCTTAACATCTTCAGTGTTATGCTTTAGTTAAGCTACGCTAGC